CTATGGAAGCTTTGGTTTATACATTTCTCTTAGTCTCGACTCTAGGAATAATTTTTTTCGCTATCTTTTTTCGAGAACCGCCTAAAGTTCCAACTAAAAATAAGGTGAAATGATTTTTCATTATCTTAATTGAAGTAAAGAGCCTCCCAATCTTGGGAGGCTCTTTACTTCAATTAGTCTCCGTGTTCTTCGAACGGATCCCTTAGTTGTTGAGAAGGTTGCCCAAAAGCAGTATATAAGGCATACCCGGTAAAACTTACAAGTAAACCAGATATAGAGATGGCGACTAGGGTTGCTGTTTCCATTATTATATAATTTCAAGATCACAATGGATCTATGATAAAATCATTTATTTACAACGGAATGGTATACAAAGTCAACAGATCTCAATTAATACAAAAAAGGATTTATGGTATGGCTACACAAAGCATTGAGGATAGTTCTAGATCTGGTCCAAGACGAACTATTGTAGGGGATTTATTAAAACCATTGAATTCGGAATATGGTAAAGTCGCTCCTGGATGGGGAACTACTCCTTTGATGGGTGTTGCAATGGCTTTATTTGCGGTATTCCTATCTATTATTTTGGAGATTTATAATTCCTCCGTTTTACTGGATGGAATTTCAATGAATTAGATTTACAAGAACCACTAAGTCCTAACTTTTCACTAAAAAGTGAAGCTTTTGGATCTCGGATTTTTTTTAGCCCATTCTATGGTAGTTCGATCGTGGAATTTCTTTCTTTCTTTATTTCTGGAATATGAGTGTGCGGTTTGTTATAATGGATCCTGTTGATAGTATAGAGTAAAGGGTCTGTCATCTTATCTTGATAGAGATGGTTTTTTACCTCGTCAGATAGTTATTCTAGTATCTGGAGCACGAAATATATGAAATAGATTACAAAGTATTAGGACTATGATTCATACTTAATAGTCAGACCTCGCGACCGGACTACAAAAAATTTCAAATAGTTAGATAAAGTATAAATTGAAAGAGTTAGATAAAGTATAAATTGAAAGATTTTTCTTCTTTCAAACTCTTTGTCTATTTCAAACTCTTTGTCTATTATTTTGATTAAAAAACAAACCTTTCTTTGAATTTTTAGTCATTATATTAAATAAGTGATGAAACAACGGTTCTTACTCAGGGAATCCTTGGGTTTTGTTTGAAGGTTTTATTGAATCATCGTGGTTCTAGTATGAATCTGGGGTCTCAATTGATTTATAGGATCTTAACAAGAAAATTCCCATCAATCAATAATAAAGAAAACAACAGTAAGTCTGCATTACATACAAATAAAAATACCAAATTACGGAAAAGAAAAATGGGTAAATTAAATAGAAAAGTCAAGAGGCCGGTAACGATTAACATCATGCGATAAATGAGCCGACTTGATATTTTGGCATTATAACTATAAAGAATAATTTTAGGATTTTTCTTTTTTCCTATAGAGATGGTTGTTAAATCATAGGATTAAGAAGTTTCTCTAATAGATATCTCTTTCAACTAGTATTTCTGTTTGAGCCGTACGAGATGAAATTCTCATATACAGTTCTCAGAGGGGGAGTCCCTTTTTTTGGTTTACCTATCTCAATAAAGTATATGATTGGTTCGAAGAACGTCTCGAGATTCAGGCGATTGCAGATGATATAACTAGTAAATATGTTCCTCCTCATGTTAACATATTTTATTGTTTGGGAGGAATTACGCTTACTTGTTTTTTAGTACAAGTAGCTACAGGATTTGCTATGACTTTTTACTATCGTCCGACCGTTACCGAGGCTTTTGCTTCTGTTCAATATATAATGACCGAAGCTAACTTTGGTTGGTTAATCCGATCAGTTCATCGATGGTCGGCAAGTATGATGGTCCTAATGATGATCTTGCACGTATTTCGCGTGTATCTCACCGGTGGCTTTAAAAAACCCCGTGAATTAACTTGGGTTACGGGTGTGGTTCTTGCTGTATTGACTGCATCTTTTGGTGTAACAGGTTATTCCTTACCTTGGGACCAAATAGGTTATTGGGCAGTCAAAATTGTAACAGGTGTGCCGGAAGCTATTCCTGTAATAGGATCGCCGTTAGTAGAGTTATTACGTGGAAGTGCTAGTGTAGGACAATCCACTTTGACTCGTTTTTATAGTTTACATACTTTTGTATTACCTCTTCTTACTGCCGTATTTATGTTAATGCATTTTTTAATGATACGTAAGCAAGGTATTTCGGGTCCTTTATAGAGAATATAGATCATAGATATTTGTAATCAATCATTGATTGGGGGAGAAAGAATAGTATTTCATTGCTACAAATATGGATTATTGAAAAAAAAAATAAGACATGTATTTGGATAATTTCCTTCAACATCCAACAAAATTGTATTATTTATTTGGCATGAATAGTTGAAGTGAATTTGCCGAAGAGAAAAATGGATTATGGGAGTGTGTGGCTTGGATTATTGATTTGGCCGTGCGGATATACGCTTTTATCCGCCACATTGGAATTTACAAGCAAATGTGTCTTTGTTTCAATCACTGTGTAAGTCCCATACAGAGGATAGGCGGGTTTACTTCAAGAGAATCTTTTCTATGATCAGACCTAATCATGCCGTGCATGACCTGGCTCCGTAAAACCCAGTACCTGTAAATAAGTGATATGATAGAATCCTTATTTTTTTATCTATTTTTCGTTTTGTCTATTTCATTTATTTAATACTTACTAAATAGTATGGAAATGCAGTCATTTCCTCTGCATCGACCCAATTTATGATACTATCGGAGTGAAACAAGGGATCTAAAGAAAGGTGGAGGCTAAACTATATTAGTAACAAGTAAATCTTTTGGATGTAAAAAGTCTCCATTTTTTTTGGAGATAAGGACTAATCTAAAGGTTTGAGACGACCCAAAAAGCACTTAGTTATGATTCCTTTTCTAGGCCTACTGCCTACTTGGGTATTGAGCATTTCCCTATAAGAACCAAACTCCTTAGCAATGGAATATTGCAACTCTGAAAAAAGGAATCCAGTCCATTTTTTATTCCATAAAATCTTTCATATATCTGTAGATATGGATAACATATATATTTTATAACATCTAAATAACATCTAAGCATATAGATTTTTTATATGGATCCGTTTGGTTCGTTTGATTCTTGCTCGAGCCGGATGATAAAAAATTATCATGTCCGGTTCCTTCGGAGGATGGAGCCATAAGAATTCACCTATCCCAATAACAAAAAAACCTGACTTAAATGATCCTGTATTAAGAGCTAAATTGGCTAAAGGAATGGGTCATAATTATTATGGAGAACCCGCATGGCCGAACGATCTTTTATATATTTTTCCAGTAGTAATTCTAGGTACTATTGCATGTAATGTTGGATTAGCGGTTCTAGAACCATCAATGATTGGTGAACCTGCGGATCCATTTGCAACTCCTTTGGAAATATTGCCCGAATGGTATTTCTTTCCTGTATTTCAAATACTTCGTACGGTACCCAATAAATTATTGGGTGTTCTTTTAATGGTTTCAGTACCCGCGGGATTATTAACAGTGCCCTTTTTAGAAAATATTAATAAATTCCAAAATCCATTTCGTCGTCCAGTTGCGACAACCGTCTTTTTGATTGGTACCGTAGTGGCCCTTTGGTTAGGTATTGGAGCAACATTACCTATTGATAAATCCTTAACTTTAGGTCTTTTTCAAATTGATTCAATTGTAAAATAAAATATTACGACGTGTGTATCTAGGGAATAGTCGCTTCAAAGTGAATTCTCCCTAGATAACATCTATTCAATTCCATTTTTTGATCTATTTCGCAAATACAAATATATGGATTGTGTTAAATATTCAAAAAATTTTTTATCTTTTTTTCTAAAGATAAAGAAGATGAGAATAACTAAAAATTCAATGGATTTCTAATTTATTCTTTGGGAAATCAATTACGAAATGCTTTTCTATTTCTAGAATACCCAATATACGTTTTACATCTTCTATGCGAAAGTGCTCAATTTTCATAAGGTCTTCTTGACTGTTATTTAAAAGGTCCAATATTGTATGTATATTGGACCTTTTGAGACAATTATAGATCTTAGGAGTCAGTTCTAATTGGTCAATAAAAATAGATTTCAATGCTATTTCTTTTTTATTTTTTCTTAGTTTAGCCAATCTATCGTGAAAAGTAAAAAGGGGTAAAGTTACCTTGTGTTGATTTTTTTCTAAATCTAAGTCTTCTTCTTCTGCATGTAGAAAAGGAATAAATAAATCAATCAAATTCCGGGAGGCTTCATGAAGTGCTTCTTTGGGAGTTAAACTTCCATTTGTCCATATTTCGAGAAAAAGGATCTCTTGCTTTTCATTCCAATTTCCATAAGAATGAACACTATGATTCACGTTTCGAACAGGCATGAATACAGCATCTATAGGATAACTTCCATCTTCAAAGTTATTTGTCAGTTTTATACTGTAGCCGCGATTCCTCTCGATTTGTAATCCAATACACAAATCAATTGGTTCCGTTAGGCTAGCGATATGCTGTGTATTATCAATGAGTTCCACAGAAGGTGGTAAGATGATGTTTTGAGCAGTTGCATATCCAGGACCCTTGACACAAATAGACGCGTCATGAGTTCCATACAAATTGCTTCTTAATACAATTTCTTTCAAATTCATTAAAATTTCATGTACGGATTCTTGAATACCGGCTATAGTAGAAAATTCGTGTGGTATTTTCTCAAATTTTGCACGTGTGATACATGTTCCTTCTATTTCTCCAAGTAAAGCTCTTCGCATTGCAATGCCTATTGTATCGGCTTGACCTTTCATAAGTGGAGACAGAATAAAGCGTCCATAATAAAGACGCTTACTATCTGTTCTTGATTCAACACACTTCCACTGTAGTGTCCGAGTAGATATTGTTATTTTCTCTCGAACCATAATAATAATATTTAAAATCATTGAATTATTTATTTCTCTTGAAATCTCTTCAATGTTTATTTTTACACC